TTTTTTCCTAAAAAAAGTAATGGAGTAAGACATCGATTTATTAATAAGATCAATCAATTGGTTTGATTGCGTGATGGACTCCTCTGAAAAACTTTGGCGCACGTGTAAACGAGGTGCTCTACCTAACTGAGCTATAGCCCTTGTGTTTGTGATACACATTTTATGTTATCATGTAGATAATTTCTTGTCAAGATTAATATTACCTGATCGAACATTATATCTCTTTGATCTCGTTGTTTATTGGTATTGCTTAGAAATAATATTGGATTTATAATCCTATCGAGGTTATATGTATCCCTTTGCCTTCTCTTTACTCTCTTTACGGTGATAAATAACCTACTTAACTCAGTGGTTAGAGTATTGCTTTCATACGGCAGGAGTCATTGGTTCAAATCCAATAGTAGGTATAACTTAATTAGACACCATGATTAATGGTGTCTAATAAGTTTTTGTAACCAGCCTTTTTCTTTTATTGTTTTTTTCGCCTTTAGATCCTATTTCTTTTTTTATCCATTGTTTTTTTTACACGTTAGCTAGTTACAAAATCAAATCGTATTGAGAGCCTCGACTCGTGTCCGAGCTCGTCTGAGAGCTAGATTAGCCTCAATTGTTTGTCTCTTGCCTTCAGCTTTTCTCAAGTTAGCTTCTGCTATTTCAAGAGTTTGCTGAGCTTCTTGTGGATCAATGTCACTATTCTTCTCTGCATCATTTACTAAAATAGTAATTTCATTATTGCCTATTCTAGCAAAACCGCCCATCAGAGCCATCGTTAACCATTGGTTATTAAGGCGTATTTTCAAAATACCTATATCAACAGCTGTGGCAATCGGCGCATGATTTGGTAATACGCCAATTTGTCCACTATTAGTAGATAAAATGATTTCTTTTACTTCTGAATCCCAAACAATTCGATTCGGAGTCAGTACACAAAGATTTAAGGTCATTTCTTCAATTTACTCTCCATTTATAAGTTCGTAGCCTTCGCAGTAGCTTCATCGATGTTACCCACTAAATAAAAGGCCTGTTCAGGAAGAGAATCAAATTCTCCGGAAAGGATCAATTTAAACCCTCTAATTGTTTCCGCTAGACCAACATATTTTCCCGGAGAACCTGTAAATACTTCTGCTACGAAAAAGGGTTGTGATAAGAAACGCTCAATTTTTCGTGCTCTTGCTACGGTTAAGCGATCCTCTTCGGATAATTCGTCCAACCCCAGGATAGCTATAATGTCCTGAAGCTCTTTGTAACGTTGTAAAGTTTGCTTGACTTGTTGCGCAGTTTCATAATGTTCCTCGCCAACAATTCTAGGTTGTAGCATAGTTGAGGTTGAATCTAAAGGATCTACCGCTGGATAGATCCCTTTGGCAGCTAATCCTCTTGATAGTACGGTAGTCGCGTCTAAATGTGCAAATGTAGTGGCAGGAGCGGGGTCAGTCAAATCGTCGGCAGGTACATAAACTGCTTGAATAGAGGTTATGGACCCTTTTTTCGTAGAAGTAATTCTTTCTTGTAAAGAACCCATTTCGGTACTAAGGGTGGGTTGATAGCCCACAGCGGAAGGCATTCTACCCAATAAAGCGGATACCTCGGATCCTGCTTGTACGAAACGGAAGATATTGTCGATAAATAGAAGTACGTCTTGCTCATTAACATCTCGGAAATATTCTGCCATAGTTAAGGCAGTCAGACCTACTCTCATACGAGCTCCCGGCGGTTCATTCATCTGACCGTAGACTAGGGCTACTTTTGATTCCGCAAGATTTTGTTCATTAATGACTCCAGATTCTTTCATTTCCATGTAAAGATCATTTCCTTCACGAGTCCGTTCGCCTACTCCACCAAATACAGATACACCACCATGAGCTTTGGCAATGTTGTTGATCAATTCCATAATTAGTACTGTTTTACCCACGCCAGCCCCACCGAATAGTCCGATTTTTCCACCACGACGATAAGGGGCCAAAAGATCTACTACTTTAATTCCTGTTTCAAAAATAGATAATTTTGTATCTAATTCTATAAAAGCCGGCGCCGATTTATGGATAACAGATGTTGTGCGAGTATCGACAGGACCTAAATTATCAACCGGTTCTCCAAGCACGTTGAAAATTCGTCCTAGAGTCGCTCCGCCGACTGGAACACTTAGAGGATTTCCCATATCAACTACGTCCATTCCTCTCTTTAAACCCTCTGTTGCGCTCATAGCTACAGCTCTAACTCGATTATTTCCTAATAATTGCTGTACTTCACAAGTCACATTAATTTCTTGACCAAGAGTATCTCGACCCTTAACCACCAGAGCATTGTAAATATTAGGCATCTTGCCCGGGGGAAAGGCTACATCCAGTACCGGACCAATGATTTGGGCAATACGTCCCAGGTTTTTTTTTTCACGTCTCAAAACCTCTGGATCCGAAGTAGTAGGATTTATTCTCATAATAAAAAAGTTAAATTTTGTTGCGCAATTTTGCGAATACAGAAAAAATATTGGATAGCAAAT